AATGAAGTGCCTGAAAAAGGATTATCTTGATAGGATAAATCATGTAAAATCAATTATTACCTTCATTACATTAAATAGAATTAAACTATTTCAACCAGTTTCAAAAACTAGTGTGCATCTTACACTTTAACGTATAAAAAGATAAGCTAACATTCAAGCTAATGGGTTCATACCCCATATATAGAGGACGACCTCTTCTTTTTAATGACCATTAACCTAAAAAAAATCCTTTTCCTATCATCATTGATGATAGGTTCCTTTATCTCCATCTCATCTAACTCATGATTTGGAGTATGAATAGGTTTAGAAATAAACCTATTATCATTTATTCCATTAATAGTAAATGATAAAAATATGATGATTAACGAATCATCAATTAAATATTTTATTGTTCAAGCTTTAGCTTCGGCAATATTAATATTTTCGGTATTAGTAACTTTAATAAAAATACCAGCAGGGATAGAAAAAAAAATAATCCCATCAATCCTAATTAGTTCAAGATTAATAATCAAAATAGGGGGTGCTCCTTTCCATTATTGATTTCCTGAAGTTATAAAAACAGCAAGATGAACTAATTGTTTAATTTTAATAACATGACAAAAATTAGCTCCAATAGCAACAATTTCTTACTGTAATAGAAGAAAAACGTTTATAATTACAATCATTATAACCAGAATTGTTATTGGAGCTATAGGAGGTTTAAATCAAACACATTTACGCCAAATTATAGCTTATTCCTCAATTACCCATGTAGGGTGAATAATTGGAGCAATAATAACCAATGAAAGTAGATGAGAATTATATTTTATCATCTACTCATTCCTAAGATCCGTTATGGTAATATTATTTAGTCAATCAAATTCAATTAATATCAATCAAGTTTTTTTATCAAAAACCCTAAAAATAGAAACAAAGTTAATTATCACAATAACATTGTTATCAATAGGAGGTATACCTCCTATATTAGGATTTCTACCTAAATGAATTGTTATCCAAACAATAATGGATAATAATTTAACTTCACTAATTACAATAATAGTAACAATAACCACAATTACATTATTTTACTACATTCGATTAAGATTTTCATCAATAACTCTTTTAAGAAATGAATTAAAATGATCAACCAAGATCACTTACTCAAGATTTAACCCAATTATACCCACTTTAGCTATAATATCAAACCTAGGATTAGTTTTAACAGCAAGTCTAATTTTTACAGTCTTGTAAAGGACTTAAGTTAAAAAAACTAATAACCTTCAAAGTTATAATTAAAAAGAAGATCTTTTAGGCCTTAGTAAATAATTACACCTCTAGGATTGCAGCCAAGAATCATACTTGAATATAAAACCTATGATGAAGGAGGAATTAACCACATAAATAGATTTACAATCTATTACCTTAAATCGGTCACTTCATCGATTAAGTGGCTATTTTCAACGAATCATAAAGATATTGGAACTCTGTACTTTTTATTTGGAGCATGGTCAGGGATAGTAGGAACTTCGATGAGAATGTTAATCCGAGCAGAACTTGGTCAACCAGGGAATTTAATTAATGATGAACAAATCTATAATGTAATCATTACATCTCATGCATTTATCATAATTTTCTTCATAGTAATACCAATTATAATTGGAGGATTTGGAAACTGATTAGTACCTTTAATAATTGGGGCTCCAGATATAGCCTTTCCTCGAATAAATAACATAAGATTCTGATTACTTCCGCCTTCATTAACCCTATTAATTAGATCCTCAATAGTAAGTACAGGAGTAGGAACAGGATGAACGGTATATCCTCCATTAGCAAGATCTATTGCACATAGAGGTACATCAGTAGATCTTGCAATTTTTTCTCTTCATCTAGCAGGAGTATCTTCAATTCTAGGAGCAGTAAATTTTATTACAACTAGAATCAATATACGATCAAAAAATATATCCCTAGATCAAACACCTTTATTTGTATGATCAGTAGCAATCACTGCATTACTATTATTATTATCACTACCTGTATTAGCAGGAGCAATTACAATACTATTAACAGACCGAAATTTAAATACATCATTCTTTGATCCAGCAGGAGGAGGTGATCCAATCCTATATCAACATCTATTCTGATTTTTTGGTCATCCAGAAGTATATATTTTAATTCTACCAGGATTTGGTATTATTTCTCATATTGTATCTCAAGAAAGAAACAAAATTGAATCATTTGGAACTCTTGGTATAATTTATGCTATAATTTCAATTGGACTAATAGGATTTATTGTTTGAGCACATCATATATTTACAGTAGGTATAGATGTAGATACACGTGCTTACTTTACATCAGCGACAATAATTATTGCTGTACCTACAGGAATTAAAGTATTCAGATGATTAGCAACCCTTTATGGAGCAAAAATCAAATTTAATCCAAACACAATATGAGCTATTGGATTCATCTTCCTATTTACAATTGGAGGTTTAACCGGACTAGTTTTAGCAAACTCGTCATTAGATATTGTATTACATGACACTTATTATGTAGTAGCCCACTTCCATTATGTACTTTCTATAGGAGCAGTATTCGCCATTATAGGTGGAGTAATTCAATGATACCCATTATTTACAGGATTAACAATAAACAATAAATGATTAAAAATTCAGTTTAGAATTATATTTATTGGAGTTAATATAACATTCTTCCCACAACATTTCCTAGGATTGGCTGGGATACCACGACGATATTCAGACTACCCAGATGTGTATATATCATGAAACATAATTTCAACTTTAGGATCAACAGTATCAATCATAGGAATTATATTATTTGTGTTAATTATATGAGAAAGAATAACTTCAAATCGAGAAATCTTGTTTAAAAAAACAATATCTAGATCAACAGAATGGTTACAAAATTTACCACCCGCTGAACACAGATATTATGAACTACCAATAATTTCAAAATTCTAATATGGCAGAATAGTGCAATAGATTTAAGCTCTAAATATAAAGATTAAACTTTTATTAGAAATGGCTACATGATCACAAATTTATCTTCAAGATAGAGCTTCACCTTTAATAGAACAATTATCATTCTTTCATGATCATACAATAATAATTCTAATTATAATTACAATCATTGTAGGTTATTCACTAAGTTACATCATTATTATTAAATTCAAAAATCGAAACATAATACATGGAAACATAATTGAAACAATTTGAACCCTTATCCCTACTATTACATTAATCTTTATTGCAATACCATCACTACGACTTCTATATTTAATAGATGATTCTAATGAAGCATTAATTACTATTAAAACAATTGGGCGTCAATGATATTGAAGTTATGAATATTCAGATTTTATAAATATTGAATTTGACACTTATATATTAAATGAAGAAGACCTTAAAATAAACAGAATTCGACTATTAGATGTAGACAACCGGACAGTAATTCCAATAAATACAGAAATTCGTATACTAATAACAGCTTCTGATGTAATTCACTCATGGACAATCCCTGCTTTAAGTATTAAATCAGACGCAATACCTGGTCGATTAAACCAAAGAATATTAATAATTAATCGACCAGGATTATATTTTGGGCAATGCTCAGAAATTTGTGGAGCAAACCATAGATTTATACCTATTGTACTAGAAAGAACGTCATCTAACCTATTCATTAAATGATTAAGAAATCTAATTTAAGGGATTAGTTAAAAAATAACATTAGAATGTCAAACTAAAATTACTTTATATAAGTATTCCTTAAACACTAGATGACTGAAAGTAAGTAATGGTCTCTTAAACCAAATAATAGTAAATTAACATATACTTCTGGTGGGAATTAAGTATTCAATCCCTCAAATATCCCCAATCATATGATTTTCAATATTTTTAGTTTTCTCAACAGTAATAATCATATTTAACCAAATTATATTTTTCAATTTTCAGCCTAATAAATTAAAATTTTCATCGAAAAAATTTAATAAAGATCAATTTAAATGAAAATGATAACAAATCTATTTTCAACATTTGACCCATCAACAAGATTATTCAATTTATCAATTAACTGATCAAGAACAATTATAGGAATATTCTTATTACCATCAATATTTTGAATCTTACCATCACGAAATAGATTATTTTGAAATAAATTAATACTAAAAATTCATCAAGAATTTAAGACATTAACCGGAAATAAACATTACGGAATAACATTAATATTTATTTCATTGTTCATTATAATAATATTTAATAATTTCATAGGATTATTCCCTTATATTTTTACCAGAACTAGACATATAGTAATAACATTCTCAATTGCTTTACCAATATGAATAAGATTTATATTATTTGGATGAATTAATAATACAACTCATATATTAACACATTTAGTACCACAAGGTACTCCCAAATTACTAATACCATTTATAGTAATAATTGAAACAATCAGAAATATTATTCGGCCTGGTACACTGGCTGTGCGATTAGCTGCCAATATAATTGCAGGTCACATAATACTTACATTATTAGGAAATAGAGGAACAATAATTAAATTCAACTTATTATCAATAGTAATTATTGCACAAATATTATTAATAATATTAGAATCAGCAGTAACACTAATTCAAGCATATGTATTCTCAATCTTAAGAACATTATATGCAAGAGAAACATATTAAAACTAATGTTAACAAATCAATCAAATCACCCTTTCCATATAGTAGATTATAGTCCATGACCTCTAACAGGAGCTATTGGAGCAATAACAATAACAACAGGATTAGCTAAATGATTCCATCTATTCAACCCAAATCTTTTAATTATAGGAAGATTAATCCTCATTTTAACTATGTTTCAATGATGACGAGATGTTATCCGAGAAGGAACATATCAAGGATTACATACAATATTTGTAATATTAAGATTAAAATGAGGAATAATTCTATTTATCACATCAGAAGTATTATTCTTCATTTCATTTTTCTGATCCTTTTTCAGAAGAAGAATTACACCTAGAATTGAATTAGGAACCTATTGACCACCTATAGGAATTTATCCTTTCAATCCTTTAAATATCCCATTATTAAATACAATTATTTTACTGGCATCAGGAATTACACTAACATGAGCGCATCATAGATTAATTGAAAATAAACATTATCAAACATTGCAAGGGCTAATTATTACAGTAATATTAGGAATTTATTTCACCATACTACAAGCTTATGAATATTTAGAAGCAACATTTACTTTAGCAGATGCAATTTACGGATCTTCATTTTTTATAGCAACAGGGTTCCACGGATTACACGTAATTATTGGAACAATATTCTTAACCACCTGTTTAATTCGACATTATATAAATCAAATATCAGCAAATCATCATTTTGGGTTTGAAGCAGCAGCATGATATTGACATTTTGTAGACATCGTATGATTATTCCTTTATATCTCCATCTATTGATGAGGTAGATAAATTTTTCTAGTATAATTTAGTACAACTAACTTCCAATTAGTAAGTTTGAAATATCAAGAAAAATAATTATAACCACGTCTTCAAGATTAGTAATCAGAATTATAATTCCTGCCATAGTAATATTTTTATCAAAGCCTTTATCCAAAAAAAATAATGACCGAGAAAAATCATCACCATTTGAATGTGGATTTGACCCAAAAAGATCAGCACGAATACCTTTATCAATTCAGTTCTTCCTAATTGCAGTAATTTTCTTAATTTTCGATATTGAAATTGCATTAATTCTACCAGCAATAATTACAATAAAATCATCTAATATATTAATCTGATCATGCTCAATATCAACATTCATGGTAATCCTGTTATTAGGATTATACCATGAATGAAATCAAGGAGCTCTAAAATGAGCAGAATAAGGGGTATAGTTAAACATAACATTTGGGTTGCATTCAAAAAGTATTGAATTATTCAATTACTCTTAAAGTATGAAGTGATTAATCACAATCAGTTTCGACCTGATTTAAGGTAATGGAATTACCCTTATTTAAATTTAATTGAAGCCAAAATAGAGGCATATTACCGTTAATAATATAAATGAACAAAAAGTTCCAATTAAAGAAATGTAAAAAATATAGAGCTGCTAACTCTATTTATAGTGATTTAAACCATTAACATTTCTTATCTATATAGTTTAATTAAAACATTACATTTTCAATGTAAAAACAATATATTATTTATAGATATACTCAAAAATATCAAATTACCCTAACATCTTCAATGTTATACTCTTAATCTTAAGCTATTTGAGTAAATAAAAAATATTAAAAAAATAATAAATATTCAAAAAATAAAAGTTAACAAATAAACCTTAAAATTAGAATCATATCAAAAATAAATATAATTTATAAAATAAATAAAAAATCTATATAAACCTTGACCTCCTAATAATTCGCCTCAGCCTAAATCTATACAATTAGAAACATAATGTCCGTAATCTAAAGGAAAATAAATAGAATATGAAGATAGATTTGGTATAAACCATATTAAACCTAAAAAATCGAAAATAAATAAATAAGTAATAGAAAACAAAGATAATCTAAATTTAAAGGAATAAATTAAATAACCAAAATAAACACCTATAAACAAAGTTAATAAAACCAAAAATTTTAAATACAAAGGAAGTAAAATCATATTAGGAAAAGGAAAAATCAATCAAGACAATAAACTCCCACCAAAGATGGAAATAATTAATAAAGTAATTATACTAAAAGAAACATAATAACCACTATCATTAAACCTAAAAACAGAAAAATAATTATTATCACCAAATATACAATAATAATAAAGACGAAAAGAATAAGAAACCGTAAGACCAGTAGAAAAAAAATAAATAAAAAAGATTAAAAAATTAACCCAACTCAATCTAACTAACTCCAAAATTAAATCCTTAGAATAAAATCCTGCAAGAAAGGGGAATCCGCAAAGAGACAAAATTGAAACATTAAAACAAACTGAAGTTAAAGGTATAAAATAAACAATAGAACCTAGATAACGAATATCTTGACAATTATTTACGTTATGAATAACAGAACCAGCACACATAAAAAGTAAAGCCTTAAATAAAGCATGAGTTAAAAGATGAAAAAAAGCCACTTCATAATAAGACATTGATAAGATTCCGAATATTAACCCCAATTGACTAAGAGTAGATAAAGCAATAATTTTCCTTAAATCAAATTCAAAATTAGCACCTAAACCAGATATAAATATAGTTAAACAACCAATAAATAATAAAAATCAACTAAAACCTAAATCTATTAATAAAAAATTAAAACGAATAAGTAAATAAACACCAGCAGTAACAAGTGTTGAAGAGTGAACTAAAGCAGATACAGGAGTAGGAGCTGCTATCGCAGCAGGTAATCATGCTGAAAAAGGGATTTGTGCTCTCCTAGTTATTGAAGCCAAAATAATTAAAATCAAAACAACACGTAATTCCCAAGAAAAAAGGAAAAAATCATTATAAAAAACATAATTTCAACTACCAAAATTTAACATTCAAGCAATTGAAATTAAAATAGCTACGTCTCCAACCCGATTCATCAAAGCAGTTAATATACCTGCATTATAGGAACTAGTATTTTGATAATAAACAACTAAACAGTAAGAAACTAAACCTAAACCATCCCAGCCTAATAAAATTCTAATTAAATTAGGTCTCAAAATTAAAAACACCATAGAAAGAATAAATATTATTAACAAAATCACAAACCGATTAATATTAACATCGCTAGATATATAACCATTTCTGTAGTAAACAACCAAAGAAGAAATAAATATTACAAAAGATATAAAAATTAAAGATATTCAATCAAAAATTAAAGTTATAATAACTGAAGAACTATTTAAACTAAATAACTGTCACTCAATTATCAAAGTATAGTCAAAAAGTAAAAAAGAAATACCAAATAAGAAAATAATCATTCTAAAAATTAGCAAAATAACAAACACCAAAGAACAAATAGGAAAAATATTCATGACCTAAAATGAATAAACTCATATCACTGATACCACAAATCAATATTTTACATAAAATATTTAAGCCTAAATGAAAAATCAATCAGATTTTATAAACAATAAATTTAATGGCAACCAATGAAGAAGTAAAAGATGATATTCACGAAAATAACCTAATGAATATCTATAAGAACCTCTATAATAAACACCATGTTGAGAATAAGAATATATATATAATGTATAAACCGCACTAAAAAAAGATAATAACATCAAAATAAAAAAAGACCAAAAAGACCAAGAAATAATCCCATTCAATAATATTAATTCACCTAATAAATTTAATGAAGGGGGGGCAGCCATATTAGATGATCTAAACAAAAATCATCATAAACTCATACCAGGCATTAAATTAATTAAACCTTTATTAATCAGAATTCTACGACTACCTAACCGCTCATAAATAATATTAGATAAACAAAAAAGACCAGAAGAACATAAACCATGACCTAATATTAATAACAAAGAACCAAAACACCCCCAGTAATTAAGTCTTAATAAACCAGCAATTACTAAACTCATATGTGAAACGGAAGAATAAGCAATTAAAGACTTCAAATCAACTTGACGAAAGCAAATAAATCTAACAACAAGACCACCAAACAATCTAAAAGAAATTAAATAATAATTAAAATTAACTGTCAAAAATAAGACAACCTTTAACACACGAAAAATACCATAACCACCGAGCTTTAACAAAACACCAGCCAAAATTATTCTCCCAGAAATAGGGGCCTCAACATGAGCCTTAGGAAGCCACAAATGAACTATAAATATAGGCATCTTCACTAAAAAAGCCAAAATAATAAAAATGTAAAACAATAGATAAAAAGAACCAAAATCAATTAATAAAGGAAAAAATATTCTACCTAAAAATGAATTGATTTTAAATAAAACCAAAAATAAAGGTAAACTACAAACAACCGTATAAAAAATTAAGTAAATACCAGCCTGCAGTCGCTCAGGCTGATAACCTCAGCCTAAAATCAGCAATAAAGTTGGTAACAATCTAGACTCAAAAAAAACATAAAACATAAATAAACTTATTACAGAAAAAGAACAATAAAGTATAATCATTAAAAAAAGAATAATAAAAATAAATAAACGTGAATAATTATGAGAAAAATTAATAGAAACTCTAGAAGTTATCATTAATGAACAAATCCAAAATCTTAATAAAATCAATCAAAAAGAAAAAAAATCAACACCAAAATAATAAGAAACTATATTAAAATCGACATAAAAGTAAACACTAAACAAAACCCCAAAAGACAATAAAAAAAACATAGAATGAAAAAATCATCACAAACGATTAATAAAAGAAAGAGGGATCATAAACAAAAGAACAAATAAATACCTTAACATAAAGATAAACAAAAAGAATTAAAAAAATCATTACCACATGAACGAATTATACAAACAAGAATTCTTAAACCTAAAGCACCCTCACAAACAGAAAAAACAAGAAAAATAACAGGTAAATAATAATCATAATCAACAATAAATAAATAAATTACAATAAGCATAAACAAAGACAAAACAATATATTCTAAACTCAAAAGAACAATAAGTAAATGTTTACGCCTAGAAGAAAATACATAAATACCAGATAAGTAAATCATCAAAGAAGTTAATAGAGAGAAATTTAACATTAGTTTTAATAGTTTAAATAAAACATCGGTCTTGTAAACCGAAATCGAGCAGGCCCACACTTTTAAAACTTCAAGGATAAGAAGTAATTCTTAACTTAAGTATCCAAAACTTATATTTTATTAAAATAACCCTTGAATTGTTTAGACTATTTATTTCAGCATTATCTAATTCCATAAATTTATATTTTATTAAAATTAACCACCCTATATCTATAATAATAATTATTATTTATCAAACACTATTTATCGGGTTAATAACTGGTAATTTTATAGAAAGATTCTGAATCTCATATATTTTAATCTTAACATTTTTAGGAGGTATATTAGTGATTTTTGTTTATATTTCAAGAATTGCTTCTAATGAACTATTTAATTTAAACTTAAATAAAACAATAATATTTGGATTTATTACAATATCAATTTTTATATCACTAATTATCGTTGAATATATTATAATTAGTGATATTTTTAAAAATAAGGAAACGTCATCTATAAATTTATCAATTGATATTATAGAATCAACATCTTCATTAACAAAAATTTACAATTACCCTTCATTTATAATTACAATTATAATAATAGTTTACTTATTATTAACACTAATCGTAGTAGTCTATATTACAAATATTAATAAAGGCCCTATTCGGAAAATTAATTAACTAATGAATAAACCAATACGATTAAATAATCCTTTATTTAAAATTATAAACAGATCTTTAATTGATTTACCAGCACCAATAAATATTTCATTTTGGTGGAATTATGGATCACTATTAGGACTATGTTTAATAATCCAAATTATAACAGGACTATTTTTAACAATACATTATACTCCTAATATTGAAATAGCATTTAATAGAATTATCCATATTTGTCGAGATGTAAATAATGGATGAATTATACGAACTTTACACGCAAATAGAGCCTCAGCATTCTTTATCTGTATTTACTTACATGTAGGTCGAGGGATTTATTATGGATCTTATACATTAATAAAAACTTGAATAATTGGTACAATCATCTTGTTCTTAGTTATAGCAACAGCATTTATAGGATATGTTCTACCTTGGGGGCAAATATCATTTTGAGGAGCAACGGTAATTACAAATCTTTTATCAGCAATCCCGTATATAGGAACAGATTTAGTTCAATGAATTTGAGGAGGATTTGCTGTAAGTAATGCCACATTAAACCGATTCTTCACATTTCATTTTATTTTACCTTTTATAATTGTGGCTTTAGTAGTAATCCATTTATTATTCCTCCACCAAACAGGATCAAATAACCCTTTAGGAGTTAATAGAAATATTGAAAAAATTCCATTTCATCCTTATTTTACATTTAAAGATTCAATTACATTTATCAGAATAATCTCATTATTAACAATATTATGTCTAATTAATCCATATATATTAGGAGACCCTGATAATTTTACCCCAGCCAATCCTTTAGTTACACCTGTTCATATTCAACCAGAATGGTATTTCTTATTTGCTTATGCAATTCTACGTTCTATTCCAAATAAGTTAGGAGGGGTTATTGCTTTATTCTTATCAATTAGAATCTTAATAATCCTACCATTTTATAACAATTTAAAATTCAAGGGAATTCAATTCTATCCATTAAATCAAGCTATATTTTGAATAATATTCATTGTAGTAATCATATTAACATGAATCGGGAAGTGCCCAGTTGAAGAGCCTTATATTCTAACTGGACAAATATTAACAGTTATTTATTTCTCATATTTTATAATAAACACCCATATAAGTTATTTATGAGATACCTTAATTAAAAAATAGTTAATTAACTTATAAGTAAGTATATGTCTTGAAAGCATAATTAAAGAAGTTCAAATCTTCTATTAACTTTTCTCAAAAAATTTCACTAAATAAATTTAAACAACAAAATTTTTAACCCACAAAAAAAAACCAAAAAATTTAATGATAAAGGGAGAAAACTTTTCCAAGCTAAATATATCAACTTATCGTAACGGAAACGAGGGAAGGTCCCTCGGACCCAAACAAAACAAAAAATAATTAATCCTAACCTAAAATAAAAAATTAATAAATAAAAATCTCCACCTAAAAAAATTAATCTAATAAATATGCTCATAAAAATAATTCTAGTATATTCTGCTAAAAAGATTAAAGTAAAACCACCTGATCCATACTCAACATTAAATCCAGAAACAAGTTCAGACTCTCCTTCAGCAAAATCAAAAGGGGTTCGGTTTGTTTCAGCTAAACAAGAAGCAAAACACGAAATTATTAAAGGAAAACAAAAAAAAACAAATCAGCAATAATTTTGATAGACCATAAAATCAAATAAATTAAAACTTCCAATTAAAATAATTAAATTTAATAAAATCAAAGCTAATCTAACTTCATAAGAAATTGTTTGAGCTACAGAACGTAAAGATCCAAGTAAAGAATAATTTGAATTGGAAGATCAACCAGCAATTATTATTGGATAGACACCTAATCTTGTACAACACAAAAAAAATAAAAACCCATAAACAAAAGAACATATATAAGTTAAATAAGGAAAAACAAACCAAACGACTAAAGAAATTATTAAACTAAATACAGGAGAAAAATAATATAAAATATAATTAGACACAAAAGGAACAGTTTGTTCTTTACTAACCAATTTTAAAGCATCACTAAAGGGCTGTAAAATTCCAATAAAACCTAATTTATTAGGACCTTTACGAATATGAATATAACCTAAAACTTTACGCTCAAATAAAGTTAAAAAAGCAACTCTTATTAAAACGAAAATAACCAATAAAATGAAATTCAACCCTCCTATAATTAAATCAATACCTAAAATTACTATTTGTAGAATAACCTACTTAATTGAAATCTAAATTCAACACATAACTCTGTCAAAATAGTAAATTATTAATAATCATAAACAAAGAAGATTTTCAAATTATACGGTCCTCTCGTACTAATACAATATTTGAAAATTTAGGATAGAAACCAACCTGGCTTACGCCGGTTTGAACTCAGATCATGTAAGAATTTAAAGGTCGAACAGACCTAGCTACTAAACTGATACACCTAGTACTAATCTTAATCCAACATCGAGGTCGCAATCAGTCTTGTTGATATGAACTCTAAAAAACAATTACGCTGTTATCCCTAAGGTAACTTAGTCTTATAATCACAAATTATGGATCAAGCAATCATAAATAAATGATATTAAAAATAAAGAGTTTAATTATTCTTCATGTCACCCCAACAAAATATAGTCTTAATAAACGAAATAAAATAACAGTAAATCAATTATAAATGATATATAAAGCTCTATAGGGTCTTTTCGTCCTAAAATCAAATTTAAGCCTTTTAACTTAAAGGTTAAATTTTATCAATTAAAATTGAGACAGTCACCCCCTCGTCAAACCATTCATTCCAGCCTCAAATTAAAAGACTAATGATTATGCTACCTTTGCACGGTCATAATACCGCGGCTCTTCAAATAATTCAGTGAGCAGGTCAAACCTTAAATTTTAATCAAAAAGACATGTTTTTGATAAACAGGCGAAGAGTAATTTTGCCTAATTCCTTAAATTAAAATAAAATCATAAAAAATTCATACAATTAAATATACTAATTCAATCATTATTACAATAAATTTAAAATCAATTTAATTACCCCAATATAAAACCTAAAAAATTTATAAAATCATAAAAAAAAATAAAATGAACTAAAACGTAATCAAAAAGATAGCCAGTTTAAAGCCTACTTTTAAATAAAAATAATAAAATTATAGAATAAAATCACTAAAGAGCTTATCCCCTAAAGTATTAACAGGAAACTAATTAAAAATTAAAATTAATAAATAATCAATAACCTTATAAAATTAAATCTTTACTTGAGGAACTAGATATATTAGGAAACGGTTAACATTTCACTTCTAAAACCAAATTTAAAATATCTATAATACGATAAAAATAATATGATTTTAAATCAACCTAAATCGAGAGAAATATAATCAACAAAATAATATTTATCAACCCTGATACAAAAGGTACCCTAAAAAAGTACTTATTAACTAATCAAAATTCAATAAATTCATTTACATTACTAATAAACTATAATTACAAGAATCTATTCTAAAAAATACTTAAACAATACCAATAAAAATTAATTTAATTAAACAAATAAAATAATAGTTAAACAAAATAATATTTTAAAATCAAAACATACTGAATTGCACAGTAAAAATTCTCAGTGTAAATGAAATACTTTACTAAAAGATCTGTTTTGATTTCTTACTAGGTACACCTTCCAGTACACCTACTTTGTTACGACTTATCTCACCTAAATAATATTAATAAACAAATAAAATAATGAGAGTGACGGGCGATGTGTACACATTATAGAGCTAATATCAAATGTAAAAAGTAAAACAATTTACTGTCAAATCCAACTTAAATAAATATTTCCATAAAAAAAACCGTTAAAAATAAATTTAATGTAACCCACTTACTCTTAGACACATGCTGCACCTTGACCTGAAATAAAATCCAATTAAAAATCAAGAAAATTATTAACCCCTAAAAAGACCTTCTGATAACGGAGATATACAAACAAAAACTAAGTACTACAAATCGTGTATTATCAATTATGCAGTAGGTTCCTCTGAATAGAATAAAATGCCGCCAAATTCTTTAGGTTTCAAGAAATTAACTGATATTACCCTAACAAAATTTTACAATTAAAATAATAGGGTATCTAATCCTAGTTTACAATTTAATCTTCACAGGATCAAAATAAGAAAATTAAATAAATACAAAATTTCACCCAATGTAATTAAATTAATTCCCAAAAATAATTAACTGAAAAGTCAAAAATATTTATTAGCATTTATTGTATAACCGCGACTGCTGGCACAAAGTTAGTCAATACTAAGTCAATTACTAATTCCAAAATAACTTGATCAATTAAATTAAATTAATACAAAACGAAACATTTAGTAAACAAAACTAGTATTTAATATAAAGACAAAATAAATAAAAAAGCAAGAATAAAACCTTTGGTTAATAACAAAAAAAATAAAAATAACTCAAACAGATAAATTAAGAGTATTAGAAAAACTTTAAGAATTTATTCAATTATAACCCAATTAAAAGTAAAAAAAATAAAGAACTCAATAACTACTTTCATAAGGAGTGACCAGCTCCTTATCCATTTCCTTTAATATAAAATTTAAAACCACCAGTACAAGAATTCACCGATCAATGAAATTATAGTTCTAGGTAAGTAATCTTTATTCCATTTAATCTTTTTTTTTTTATATCTTAAAAAAGATTAAATAATATAAGATATTTTTCTAAATACTATTTCATAACTTATAATAAGCTTTATACTTAAATAACTTAATGTATTATACAATAAATGATTATTATCATTGTAATTATTTATATTAATATAGTTAACTATATAATTATATCTATTATAAGTTACTATATTATATCAATATAATGTTCACGTAAATTTCATGACACTTGTTTAACTATTAATAATAATATATAATATAATGTTCTATATTAATATAAATTCATTAAAGTTAAATATTTCTTTGGGTCTAAAGACGGTATATGCATTATACCTTTATAGAAATGTATAACATATAATAATATCTTATTGTAAATAAATCTAACTTATAAGTATGTAATATTTAGTATATATATATTTATAATTAAATTATTTATATTACATTCGAAAGGTGCCCAACGATAGATTTTCAACAAAATGATACACAATTTAAACAATTAGAGCAAAATAAACAAATTCATAAAAACCAAAATGGCTTATAATTTATACATTAAATACAAAAACTAAATTAAATTTAG